CATGAAAAGTAAAAATGGGTAAAGTAATTTTGTGTTGATTGTTGGTCAAATGGAAATTTTCTTCTTCCGCATGTAAAAAAGGAATAAATAAATCAATCAAATTCCGAGAGGCTTCATGAAGTGCTTCTTTAGGAGTTAAACTTCCATTTGTCCATATTTCGAGAAAAAGTATTTCTTGTTTTTCATTCCCATTGACATAAGAATGAATGCTATGATTTGCATTTCGAACAGGCATGAATACAGCGTCTATAGAATAACTTCCGTCTTGAAAGTTATTTGGGGTTTGTATACGATATCCTCGATTTCTCTCTATTTTTAATTCAATACAAAAATTGATTGGTTCCGTTAGTTTAGCTATATACTGCGTATTATCAATGATTTCCACAGAAGGTGGTAAGATGATATCTTGAGCCGTTACATGTCCAGGACCCTTGACATAAATATACGCGCCACCACTTCCATAGAGATTACTTCGCAATACAATTTCTTTTAAATTCATTAAAATTTCATGGACTGATTCTTGAAGACCTATTAGGGTAGAGTATTCATGTGGTATTTTTTCAGATTTTGCACGTGTGATACATGTTCCTTCTATTTCGCCAAGCAAAGCTTTTCGCATCGCAATACCTATTGTATCTGCTTGACCTTTCATAAGTGGAGACAGAATAAAGCGTCCGTAATAAAGACGTTTACTGTCTGCTCTTGATTCAAGACATTTCCACTTTAGTGTCCGAGTAGATACTCTTATTTTCTCTCGAACCATAGTAATATTATTTGATCCAATTTTTGAATTGTTTATTTCTCTTGAAATCTAGTTAATGGTTATTTTTACACACGTCTTTTTTTAGGGGGCCTACAGCCATTATGGGGCATAGGAGTTACATCACATATATAACTTAATAGTATACCACTTCGACGAATAGCTCTTAATGCTGCATCTCGTCCGAGACCGGGGCCTTTTATCATGACTTCTGCTCGTTGCATACCTTGATCCACTACTGTCCGAATAGCAGTTCCTGCTGCGGTTTGAGCCGCAAATGGCGTCCCCCTTCTTGTACCTTTGAATCCACAAGTACCGGCGGAGGACCAAGAAATTACTCGACCCCGTACATCCGTAACAGTCACAATTGTATTGTTGAAACTTGCTTGAACATGAATAACTCCCTTTGGTATTTTATGCGTACTTTTACGTAAACCAATACGTCCATTCCTACGTAAACCACTTCTTGGTATGGGTTTTGCCATATTTTATCATCTCATAAATATAAATCAGAGATATATGGATATATCCATTTCATGTTAAAACAGATCTTTTTTTTTAGTTTTTTTAGAAAGATTATCCTTGTCTTTGTTTATGTCTCGGGTTGGAACAAATTACTATAATTCGTTTCCGCCTACGGATCAGTCGACATTTTTCACAAATTTTACGAATGGAGGCTCTTATTTTCATATTTGTCTGTCATTCCTTACTTTAATTGCGAATCTACCTATTTGAAGAAAATAAGTTTCTTGAAATTTTGAATTTAGAAGTGTATCCTTACAAAACAAAAACAAAAGAATATTGAAATTGAAAACCAAAAAAATTATTTGCATCTTTGTTTTGTAGTTTATAAAACTATACGTTCTATGGTTGAATCATAAAAATTGACTTTCATTTTAACACTATTCCACGCTAGTATCTGTATAGTACTATGTTGAATCGGTCCTCAAAAAAATCTATAATTCTATCTCCATTCTCGAAACGACAATGAACCCGGAACATATTAGGGGTTCTGTAATTAAACCTTCATCACTTTATTTTTGTTCTTTCATTTTTGCTGAAAACCCTTGAAGTATCAACTAATGAAGCAAGACTTATATTATATTAGAAATCCTCTCTTTTTTGTAAAAAAAAAAAAGAGATAGGGAAGTTTTGTATATAATTCGCATATTATAAAGATTACCATATATAACACAAAATTTCTCCGCCCATTTTTTCTAGTCGAGCCTCTCGGTCTGTCATTATACCCCTAGAAGTGGAAAGAATTACAACCCCCATCCCTCCTAAAATTCTAGGAATTTTTTGATAGTTAGAATAGATTCGTAGACCAGGTCTACTGATCTGTTTTAAATTTAAAAAACTTTTAAATGGTCCTTTCCTATTCCTTTTATGTCGTAGGGTTAAAACCAAAAAATTTTGGTTGTTTTTTAACTGTTTCCTTACGTTTTCAATAAAACCTTCTCGTAAAAGTATTTTCACAATGTTTTCAGTGATGTTAGTAGATGGTATTCGAACCGTTTCTTTTCTAGTCATGTCAGCATTGCGTATAGAGGTTATTAGGTTAGCAATAGTATCCTTACCCATGATAAACCAAAATAAGTGTTTCTTTCGAATTTGAATATAATTAACATGCTCTTTATTTATTCAAATATTTTTAAATTTTGAAAAGTATATACGTGAGATACAATCTATTAATTAATTTCATTCAAATATTCTAACTATATCTTGGTCTCATCTTATAAAACTTCAGGTGCTAATGAAATAATTTTAGTGAAATTTAACTGTCTCAATTCGCGGGGGATCGCACCAAAAATGCGGGTTCCTTTTGGATTTCCCTCTTGATCAATAACAACCGCAGCATTGTCATCATAGCGTATTATCATACCGTTTTCACGTTTGAGTTCTTTACAAGTACGTACAATTACAGCTCTAATCACTTCTGATCTTTCTAGAGGTGTATTTGGGACTGCTTCTTTGATTACAGCAATAATAACGTCACCAATATGAGCATATCGTCGATTACTAGCTCCTATGATTCGAATACACATCAATTTTCGGGCCCCGCTGTTATCCGCTACATTCAAATGGCTTTGAGGTTGAATCATATTATTTTTGTGAATCTGTTCTTTCAATTCAAAGGGCTAAAAAAAAAAACAAAAAGAAATATTGTTTGTTCAAACCAAACAAAAAATAAATTTGAAATGGCAATTTTTTTTTGCATACCAAAGACCGCTTTCCTTTGATTCTACATTCCTATCCCGAAATAATGAATTGGGTTCGTATAGGCAGTTTTGACGCCGCTATTGAAATAGCCTTTCTGGCTATATTTTCTGCTACTCCGCCCATTTCATAAAGTATTCTACCCGGTTTAACGACAGTTACCCAATATTCAGGAGATCCTTTCCCCGAACCCATACGTGTTTCCGTGGGTCTTACTGTAACTGGTTTGTCTGGAAATATACGTACCCATATTTTTCCGCCACGTCGTGCATTTCGTGTCATTGCTCGTCGTCCCGCTTCTATTTGTCTAGATGTGATCCAAGCGGGTTCAAGTGCCTGAAGAGCATATCTACCGAAACAAATATGATTACCTCGATACGAAATTCCTTTCATTCTTCCTCTATGGTGTTTACGAAATCTAGTTTTTTTGGGGTTATAGTGGATGGTTGTTTTTTCTCAATTCCATCTCTACTACAGAACCGGACGTGAGAGTTTCTTCTCATCCAGCTCCTCACGAATGAAATGATTCCAAAAGAATAGACTATACATATATAGTGTCAATAATAGACTGAATTAGGGTATTCTTTGAGATTTCATCTAATCTATTATCCATTTTTCTCTCTTCTTTTGAGATAGAACTAAATATGTATTCTATTTATACATGATTTAGAAAATTTGATTTTGGTTTCTCTTTTCTTTTATTATCTATTATTTTTTTGGGGGTCTTTAATCGACCAAAATATAGAAATTCAAGCGAATAAAAAAAAGTTCGCGGGCGAATATTTACTCTTTTTATATGTATTTACGTTCTAAGCTTAGCCCATGAAATGACCTTTCCGAATTAATGGATTGGTCTTGGGTGGATTCCGCCATCCTACCCAATGAATCATTAATATTTATTTTCAACAGAATATTATGTATTCTTGGGTTCCCTCGTCCCCATCATTTCTTGATTAATGGTTAGGTCTTAATTCTACAATGGAGCCCCTAATGAATGAAATTTGTTGTTGAGTCAATCTTCTCAGTCTTTATTGACTCAGGGCTCTTGGCTTTTTTCTTCTATTAACAGATTAATCTAATTCTGAATCAAGCAGTATTGCTGTTTTCTTACACTACCTTTTATGAGATGACTCATAGACCTTACATATTCCATATTGGAATCTTATATCATTGATATTTTTTTTCTCTCTTTCTTTCACCCTTCCATTTATCCGTATACTTTTAATGCTTCACAACTGATAATTAGATTGGTGTTTTTGTTTATGCAAAAAAAATTTAAGTTGCTACAATGATATGACATGACCAATATAACATATCTTGACTGCTTTCTTTTTTCGATCCAGATAATGTGAAACGATGAGTTGGTTATTTTTTTTTTTCAATTATTAGTTCATATTATGTTATGGTCAGGTCCATTTTTATCCTAACAGAAAAACCAACGAGTCGCACACTAAGCATAGCAATTATTTCAAATAATTAATTGAATTTTTATTCAAGCCTGTAGAATTTTTCATTTACTATTCAAAAAAAAAAGATAGAAAGACAAATTGAGGAAAGGTTTATTATTCCTCGTCTACAAATATCCAAATTTTAATCCCTAATATCCCATAGATAGTTGCAACTGTATAGGAACAATAATCAATTTTAGCTCGAATGGTTTGTAGAGGAACCCTACCTTCTCTGATCCATTCAACACGTGCAATTTCTTTTCCGTCTATACGCCCGGCAATTTGTACTTGAATTCCCTTTATACCTGCCTGTTCAGTTAATTCAATAGCTTTTTTCATTGCTTTTCGAAATGAAACTCTATTCTTTAGCTGCCCGGCTATAAATTCTGCAAGAATAGTAGGGTTTCCGTAAGGATTTTCAAGTCTTGTAATAGCAATGTTTAGTTTTCGGTTGACAAAATTTAACTCTTTTTGTACATTCATTTGTAATTCTTCGATTCTTCGAGACCCACTTTCTATTAATAACTTTGGGAAGCCCATATAGATTATTACTTGAATGAGATCAATTCTTTTTTGAATCTCGATACGTGCAATTCCCTCAACACCGGAGAATATTCTTCTATTTTTTTTTACATAATTTTTGATACAATCTCGTATTTTTTGATCTTCTTGTAGACCTTCAGAATATTTTTTTGGTTGTGCAAACCAAATAGAACGATGTCCTTGGGTTGCACCAAGTCTAAAACCGAGTGGATTTATTTTTTGTCCCATACTCCCCCATTATTATCCATATTATAACATGTGATATCCGCGTATTTATTTATACATTTAGGTTTTTTTAAGCATAATATGGAGTATTCGGATCTTTTACACTCTTCTTCATTTAAAGATATATCTTTCAATCCAATAGTTATATAACAAGTGGGTCTTTTTATCGGATAACTTCGGCCTCGAGCTCGAGGTTTTAATTTTTTCATAGTAATACTTTTGTTGACCTCAGCTTTACTAATGACTAAATTGGTTTCGTTGAGACCCATATTGTGACTAGCATTTGCTGCTACAGAATAAACCAATTTGAAAATGGGATAACATGCTCGATAAGGCATGAGTTCTAGTATCATAAGTGTTTCTTCGTAAGAACGTCCACGAATCTGATCAATTACCCTTCGTGCTTTGTGAGTGGACATACATATATGTTGACCTAAAGCGTATACTTCTGTATATCCATTCTTTTTTGTCTTCTTTATCATAAGGTTCACCTCTCACTAATGAATCATAAGTATCTTTATTTTATCTCTATTCATTTTATTTTCTGATTTTACTAATTTAAATTATTAACGACGAGATTTATTATCATTTTTCGCATGCCCCCGGAAATTTATAGTTGGCACAAATTCTCCCAACTTATGCCCTACCATATGATCTGTTATATAAATAGGCAAATGTTCCTTTCCATTATGAATAGCAAGAGTATGACCAATCATTGTGGGTATAATGGTAGATGCTCGTGACCAAGTTATTATTATTTCTTTTTCTTCCTTTGTGTTAAGCTTATTTATTTTTTTTAATAAATAATTTGCTACAAAAGGATTTTTTTTTAATGAACGTGTCACAGTTAATTTCACTCCTATTTTTTTTTTCTTATTTGCACATCTTTTGTTCATAAAAAAAAAGATGTGCACGAATTCCGGAAATTGCTTATTCAATTCAATGATGCATTCCATTAATTGAATTTACAATTCAATTGTAAAATTTATCTTATTATGATTTATAGTAATTCTAGATTCATTTTATTCGATATTAATTCAATTATCTTATTTTATAAAATAATATAGAGTACTTTATATAATAATAATTTATTATATTCAAAAATAGAATGAAAATATTCGAATTTGAAATGAATCAATTCAAAAATATTTGTCTATTATGAATTTCGAAATATAGTAATCAAAAAATAATAAATCTATAAAATTACGATATCATTTTAATAAAAAAAAATAGAAGATAAAATATATAAGATAAGCGGGTAGCGGGAATCGAACCCGCATCGTTAGCTTGGAAGGCTAGGGGTTATAGTCGACGTTGATTCATCATTTTGAACGTCTCTAATTCAAAACCGAACGTGAAACTTTGATTTCATTCGGCTCCTTTATGGAAGATGGAAAAAAAAGATGTAAACGAAAAAAAAAACAAATTCTACCCATAACATCTATGTCAGCCTTTCTGTCTGAATGCATTCAAAAGGACCTGCTTTATAGATGATCCCTATAGAAGAAAAGAGGATTCTAACAATCTTTTCTAGTTACTTCGTTCCCTATTTCTATTTGAAATAATCCTTAGGAAAAGTCTTTTTTGTTTCCAACGAGCTAAAACAATATAATCTGTCGATGTCTCTAGTAAACCAAAGACATTGTTTAATAGCTATTTTGTTTTGCTTCAATCTCCCTTATATAAATATCAAATTGAAGATTTAGTTACGATTAGAAATAGACCGTTCTTTCTACCTTTATCCATGGATTCCTTACTCGTTCAATTGGAAGTATGGATCCAATTCAAAAATAAATTATGTTTCGTAATTTCATGATCCAATTTTTTCAATTTATAACGGACTCTTGGATACAAATCACGAGAATTTCTATTTTTCCTCGAATTTTTCATCGATAGGAAAAGGATTAAATCCTTTTAAGAAATAAAGTTTTTGATCGAAATATAAATCAAACGAAAGACCCTTTAACTATTAAAGGGTTAATAGAACGAATCACCCTTTTACCACTAAACTATACCCGCTACAATGCTATTATTGCATATAAATCGACCTTTTGTCGAACACAAAAATAGGTCCTAGTAATAAAAAAATAGGATCAGAAAAAAAATCATGAAAATGAGAGCGTTGACATATTTTTATCAGGAAGACTAATGAGATTAGTAAACGAGGACTCATTTAACTAATTAAATGATAAGTTTTTTTTTATTCCAGTAAAAAAAAGTAAATAAATAAAGAAAGAATAATAAGAAATGGCACTTTGATTCTATATCATTTGATTCTGTATCATAGGAATCGAAATAATCCTTCTTATGATATGATTGTTGTTTCGATTTTTGTTATTTTATTTCAAAAGAATTTTGAGTTTTCAAATAAAATAAATCATTTTTTCTACGATTCATTGGAACAAAAAAAAAAGCCCGGCTAGGTACTGACCAGGCCAGGCCGTGGAAATAAAAAGGGACTTTTCGGACGAAATAAACAAGGTACTTTTATTGATTTTATTTATTATTTAATATATATATATTTTCATTTTATTTTTGATTTTCTTAATTTATTCAAAATTTTTTTTATTAACATTTAATAGATTGGTATTTATATATTCAAATATTGGATTGTAGATATCTCTTTTGAGCCCTTACTTTATTTAAAATCTAAATGGAATTGGAATTTATGATAAAAGTTTTTAGATATATATTATCTATATATAGCTTTATATAGCTATCTATATAATAAATAATAAAGATATAATAAAATAATAAAGAGAGATAAAGAAGGGCTTTTTTCAAGCCTTACTTAATGTATCATAGTAATTATTCTTTTTCATTTTTCAATTGGGGGAGAGATGGCTGAGTGGATTAAAGCGTCGGATTGCTAATCCGTTGTACGCGTTTTTCGTACCGAGGGTTCGAATCCCTCTCTTTCCGTTTCTGTCGATGACTTGGTATTTTTTTTTTTTTTATATAGTTAAAGAAAGATGTGGAATAGATAAAAATTTGCAAATCAAGCAAGGAAAACAAAAATCTGATTTTTTATTCTTCACGTCCAGGATTACGCCCCGGGTCATTAGATAGGAATCCGAAAATGAAGAGAGAAACAAAGAATATCACTACTGTATAAACAAATAGTTTTAGAGTAAGCATTACACAATCTCCAATAGCATTTTTTTTTTCAAAAAAAAAAAGAGAATAGATTCTCTATTTTTATACTGCATACCCTATTTTTTGACACCAAGAAATGAAGTGATTTCTAGAAAAAAAAAAAAATTTCAGAAAATCAGAGTTGAGTTGTTTATTAATGAAAATTTTCTTTTATACCAACAATTATATATTGTGGGGGACTCTAATAGGGTCGTTCAATGGAAAAAAAAGTTATAACAAGAAAATGAGAGTGATCTAGATTTAGCACAGCTATACAAGAATTTCAATATTTAACTTAACGGTTCAGACTGTATGTAAGACTTATCTGATCTTATATTAGAAATTGTTAGAATTTTTTTTTCGAGTAAATCATGAATTTTTCTAGGACAGTATGAAAAATCTCATCGAAAACTTACAGCAGCTTGCCACACAAAAGCTAATAAAAAAAAGAACACAGGTATTACTGGCATAATATCTACTATTGGATTCAAAAAAGCGTAGGCCTCGGGTAATTTGGCTAAGAAAAAGCTACTTGAATAAAGGACAGAATTAAGACAGATACAGATTAAACTTAAAATATTAAGCATAACAAACATTTTGTTCTTGAAGATAATTTTTTTTTTGAGTTGATTGAGTTATTAATATCTTATTATTGATATAAGGGATAAGGTAAAAATTAATAACATAAGGTAGGTCAAAAAACCTTTCTTTTCTTTGATTTGAACTCAGCCAATCAAAAATCCTTCCATTCTCAAATCAAAATAGATATAGAAGAAATCCTACTTTCATACAATATCTTAATTGAATTATATCTAATGATCAATAAATTCAGTTTCATTCGATATCTACACGTATCAAAATCCTAGCAACAATCTAATTGATTCTATCAATATTTGGACTGGAATTGACGAACAACCAATAACAATATTAGTGTTTATTAGTCTTGAATAGAAATGGGGCGTGGCCAAGTGGTAAGGCAACGGGTTTTGGTCCCGCTATTCGGAGGTTCGAATCCTTCCGTCCCAGAGTATGCGTATTATATATATCATAGTATTATGATATTATATATCATAATATTCCATAATATTATATATGATATAATCATATCAAAATTATCATATCAAAAAAAGATTGCCTTTTTTGAACAACCTTCTGTTTAAGAGTCTAATATTAGATAGAATGTGATTCTTCTTTCTTATCATTATTTTTCTTATTTTTGATTCGTCTCTAAATCATATTTTTTTCACAAATTGAATCGAGTTTAAATACCATAAGACGTAGATGGAATTGAATCCATTTTTTATCTAGGTAAAAGATGGGAACATAGATAAAAAAAAAAAGACTTTTTTAATGAAAAAAAAGTAGGACGGGCTTTTCATCGTATGTCCATATCTTTCATATTCATATTTGAAATTCGTTATTCATAAAAAAACCTTACGTCTCATATATTTTCCATGATGTCATTTTAATTCAAAATCGAAATGTGAAAGCCTCTCTTATTCTCTATCCCTTAAATGGTGTGTGCAACTTGATTATTTTATTTCTGTGGATTTATGTGGAATTATAAATACGAAGGGCTTGCGTTTTTGGTACTAATTGAATTGAATCAATGGGATTAAGTCTCTTAAGACCGGTTTAGGCTAAAATAATTTAGAGTAAAAAAAAATTGGATTTGTTTTTGATCTATCTATTTGTTTTAAATCATTGATGGGTTAATTCGAATAGGTTTTTTTTATGATAATAAAAGATAATAAAATGTCCCTTCCCTTATTGGAAAACTTTAGTCAAATAATAATATCGAGGTAGAAAACTTTCAATCAATTATTTTGAATGATTTCCTATGAATCCTTGGTACTTGAAGAAGTGTTAAACTGGCGAATCCATCCTATCAAGAAACTTGAAAATGCGGATTCAAAAAGAACGTATTTCTTATTTATTCGTAATTTTTTCTAAATTTATAGAAATAAAAAAAAAAAAGAATAATATATATATTCCATTTCATATTAAATAAATATTGCATTCATACAAAAAATTGTATTCATCCAATATACTAAAAGAAAATCCAATATCTAAAAGAAAATGTGGGTTTAAAAAAAAAAATGGAATTCTTGCTGATACTTTTTAAGAAACTACCCATTCATAACAGTATAGATAACTATGTACCAACTAAACCAATGACTATTCATGATTCCATAATTGAATCAATTACATACCAGTTCCAAGAAACTAGAGGTTATGGTAAAACTTCGTTTAAAACGATGTGGTAGAAAGCAACGTGCGACTTGAAGGACATGATCAACTGTGGATTCTTATCTTACATCCACCATTTTCTTTTATATATAGGAATGAAGATGCTCTTGGCTCGACATCGTTTGTTCTGTTCCACTATAACCCTCATTTCATTTTGGGGAAGTTTTAATGTAAATATTACATGATGGAGCTCGAGTAGAAAGTATTAATTCATTTATCAGGGGCGGAGATCTAGGGTTAGTGTCAATCAATAAGTTGAAACAACTTCGTAAGTATATTTTCGATATAGAAATCGAAAGGATCCAATTCAAGCAAGTTTCAAATTCAAACATCAAATTTGTTGGAATTAGGAAAACTCTTTTGATCAAAAGTGTATCACGCGAGAATCAATCATTCATATGGTTCTTTGATAAAAAGAAATCACAAAAAATGGTATGTTGCTGCCATTTTGAAAGGATTAAAGATCACCGAAGTAATGTCTAAACCCAATGATTCAAAGCAAAGATAAAGGATCCCGGAACAAGGAAATACCTTTTTTAATTGTTTTAATAACTAAACTTGTTAATTGTCTCAATAACTAAACTAGATCAGAATGAAGAATAGAATAGATTCTAAAGGAGACAGGCAAAAAGGGGGTTATAGACGGCTCAATAAATGAAATGCTTAAAGGTTTTCCTTTGAGTGAGAGTTACCCAACTTGAGTTATGAGGATACAAATAAGAATTTTTTTTTTAATTTCTTTTTTGGAAAAGAATAAAAAAAAAATGAAATCATAGTCTAATTGATTTGATAATCTATGGATCTATTTTACATTAATTAGAATTCTATACATATACATAACTTCCAATTTTCTCGAGCCGTACGAGGAGAAAACTTCTTATACGGTTCTGGGGGGGGTATTGTTAATCTACATCTATCCCAATGAGCCGTTTATCGAATCGTTGCAATTGATGTTCGATCCCGAAGAGAGGGAAGAGATCTTCGTAAAGTGGGTTTTTATGATCCGATAAAGAATCAAACCTATTTAAATGTTCCTGCAATTCTATATTTTCTTGAAAAAGGTGCTCAACCTACAGGAACTGTTCATGATATTTCAAAGAGGGCTGCGGTTTTTACGGAATTTGACCTGAATCAATAACCGAAAAATGCAATTAATGAAATAAAAAAAAAAAAGAGGGTGTGGATGACTTGTCTATAGCTTTGGATAACCTTTTCTCTATTATTTCCCCCCTCTCTTGTTCTACTACACTTATTTATTAAAGATCAATCAAGTGAATAAATGAAATAATTGGTTTTATACTAGAAATAGAAAATTTTGACATTACCATCAATGGGTTGGTTTTTGTTGGAAATCTATGAACAAATAAAAAAACACAAGGGATTACGCTTGTTTATTCTACTTATATTTATTTATTGATTGAATAAACCCGAGATTTTTTTCTACTTTACTTCTTCCTTACCTTAATTTATTCTTTCGCCTACACTTTTTTTTTCTATTTATGTTCATTATCTCTATCGTGCCAATCCAACACAACTCCGTAGTTTTTTCTTTTTTTATTTATTTTCTCTTTTTTTCATTTTAATTATTATATATTTTATATATATTATATATATATATTTTCCTATTTCTATTTATTTCAATTAATAGAAATATATAATTTATAGATGAAATATTAATAAATAGATATTTCAATTGACTAATTAAATTGAATAATGAAATATAAATAAAAAAAGAAAGATATTCAATTGAAATTGTTATTTCTATTTTTTTTTTTTTTTATTCTTTTGTGTTCTCCATTGTATTCGTTTTTCACTATTCACATTCATATTGACAACAGTGGATCAAACAAATATAATCCGATTGTGGATAAATAGATCTAGTTATCTCCGCTTCATAGACTTGGTTTTTTTTATTTTACTTCATTCAATTCACATGATGGGCTCATTGGATTTTCTGTGATACAAGAAGTTACTTTTGTGTGATATAAAAATTTTGATTCAAAAAAAAAAAATAGATAATCTAAGAAGGGATAACATAAGATAAGATACAAGAGACGGTATATCCATTTTTTTTTTTATTTGATTCCATTTGATATTTTATTTGATTACGTCGTGCAATTCCATTTCGTTTTTGATTCTGATTGTATCTGCACATACTAATTCTTTTTTTTATTCGGGTTGCTAACTCAATGGTAGAGTACTCGGCTTTTAAGTGCGGCTAGCATCTTTTACACATTTGTATGAAGTAACAGATTCGTCCATACTATCGGTAGAGTTTGTAAGACCACGACTGATCCTGAAAGGAATGAATGGAAAAAACAGCATGTCGTATCAACGGGGAATTCGGGGAATATTTTTACCTGAAAAGCTTGTTTGAATTCTTGATGTGGAACAAAATCAATTTCAAGTCGGGTCGAATGAATAAATGGATAGAGCTCTAGGGCTCCAATTCTAGAGAAATAAAAAGCAACGAGCTTATGTTCTTAATTTGAATGATTACCCGATCTAATTATACGTTAAAAAGATATTAGTGCTTGATGCGGGAAGGACTTTTCTCATGAGCGGATTATCGATTTTTTTATGAGTCCTAACTATTAGTTATTCTACATTAGGGGTAGAGATGAATGTGTAGAAGAAGCAGTATATTGATAAAGATCTTTTTTTTTTTCCAAAATCAAAAGAGCGATTGCGTTGAAAAAATAAAGGATTTCTAACCATCTTGTTATCCTAAAATAAACATAAACCAATTAGAAGGAAAAAGAAAAGAGCGGATAGAGAGTTCGTTGATGAGTCTTACCTGTTTACGAGGTATATATTATTATTCTTTAATACCTTGTTTTGACTGTATCGCACTATGTATCATTTGATAACCCAATAAATTCATTATACTATCCCTGGTTCAAATCTAATTGAAAATGGAAGAATTTCAAGGATATTTAGAACTTGATAAATCTCGGCAACACAACTTCCTATACCCACTTCTCTTTCGGGAGTATATTTATGCATTTGCTCATGATCATTTTTTAAATGGATCCATTTTGTTGGAAAATGTGGGTTATGACAAGAAATCCAGTTTACTAATTGTAAAACGTTTAATTACTGGAATGTATCAACAGAATCATTTGATTATTTCCACTAATTATTATAACCAAAATCATTTTTTGGGGTACAACAAAAATTTGTATTCTCAAATTCTATCAGAAGGGTTTGCACTCATTGTGGAAATTCCATTTTCCTTACGATTAGTATCTTCCTTAGAAGAAGCAGAAATCACAAAATCTTATAATTTACGATCAATTCATTCAATATTTCCTTTTTTAGAGGATAAATTCCCACATTTTAATTATGTGTCAGATGTATTAATACCATACCCCCTCCATCTGGAAATTTTGGTTCAAATTATTCGCTATTGGGTGAAAGATGCCTCTTCTTTGCATTTATTACGGTTTTTTCTTCACGAGTATTGTAATTGGAATAGTCTTATTACTCCAAATAAATTGATTTCTTTTTTTTCAAAAGAAAATCGAAGATTATTCTTGTTCCTATATAATTCTCATGTATGTGAATACGAATCTATTTTACTTTTTCTCCGTAACCAATCTTCTCATTTACGATTAACATCTTATAGGTTTTTTTTTGAGCGAGTATATTTTTATGGAAAAATAGAACATCTTGTAAAAGTATTTGCTAATTATTTTCGGGCTATCCTACGGGTCTTCAAGCATCCTTTTATACATTATGTTAGATATCAAGGAAAAGCAATTCTGGTTTCAAAAGATACGCCTCTTCTGATGAATAAGTGGAAATATTACCTTGTCCATTTATGGCAATGTTATTTTTATGTGTGGTCTCAACCAGAGAGGATCTATATAAACCAATTATCCAAGCGTTCTCTTGCCTTTTTGGGCTATATTTCAAGTGTGCGACTAAATCCTTCAGTGGTACGGAGTCAAATGCTAGAAAATGCATTTCTAATGGATAATGGTATGAAGAAACTCGATACACTAGTTCCAATTATGAAACTGCTTGTATCATTGGCTAAAGCTAAATTTTGTAACGTATTAGGGCATCCCATTAGTAAGCCGACCTGGGCGGATTCGTCAGATTTTGATATTATCGATCGATTTTTGCGTATATGCAGAAATCTTTCGCATTATTACAGTGGATCCTCAAAAAAAAAGAGTTTGTATCGAGTAAAATATATACTTCGACTTTCTTGTCTTAAAACTTTGGCTCGTAAACACAAAAGTACTGTACGCGCTTTTTTAAAAAGGTTAAATTCAGAATTATTGGAAGAATTCTTTACAGAGGAAGAACGGGTTCTTTCTTTGATCTTCCCAAGAGCTTCTTTTCCTTTGCGGAGGAGGCTAATTTGGTATTTGGATATTATTTGCATTAATGATTTGGCCAATCATGAAT